GCTAGCGTAGCTTAACACAAAGCATAGCACTGAAGATGCTAAGATGAGCCCTAAAAAGCTCCGCACGCACAAAGGCTTGGTCCTGACTTTATTATTAGCTTTAACACAATTTACACATGCAAGTCTCCGCAGCCCTGTGAGGATGCCCTTAATCCCCTGCCCGGGGACGAGGAGCAGGCATCAGGCACATACTATTAGCCCAAGACGCCTTGCCAAGCCACACCCCCAAGGGAATTCAGCAGTGATAGATATTAAGCCATAAGTGAAAACTTGACTTAGTTAGTGATAAGAGAGCCGGTAAAACTCGTGCCAGCCACCGCGGTTATACGAGAGGCCCTAGTTAATAAATACGGCGTAAAGGGTGGTTAAGGAAAGCACATATAAAGCCAAAGGGCCTCTTGGCCGTTATACGCTCCTGAGAGTCCGAAGACCTAATACGAAAGTAGCTTTAACACGCCCACCTGACCCCACGAAAACTGAGAAACAAACTGGGATTAGATACCCCACTATGCTCAGTCGTAAACCTAGACGTTTAATCACAACAAACGTCCGCCAGGGTACTACGAGCGCTAGCTTGAAACCCAAAGGACTTGGCGGTGCCTTAGACCCCCCTAGAGGAGCCTGTTCTAGAACCGATAACCCCCGTTAAACCTCACCACCTCTAGTTAACCCCGCCTATATACCGCCGTCGTCAGCTTACCCTGTGAAGGACCAATAGTAAGCAAAATGGATACAATCCAAAACGTCAGGTCGAGGTGTAGCGCACGAGGTGGGAAGAAATGGGCTACATTTTCTAATACAGAATAATACGAATAACATCATGAAAATGATACTTGAAGGAGGATTTAGTAGTAAAAAGGAAATAGAGTGTCCTTTTGAACCTGGCTCTGAGGCGCGTACACACCGCCCGTCACTCTCCCCGTAAACCACACAAAACCGTAACTCACACCAAAACATAAATAAGGGGAGGCAAGTCGTAACATGGTAAGTGTACCGGAAGGTGCACTTGGATCAAACCTCAGGGCGTGGCTGAGATAGTTAAGCATCTCCCTTACACCGAGAAGACATCCATGCAAGTTGGATCACCCTGAGCCAAACAGCTAGCTTAAACACTAAAACTAACTTACTAATATAAATAACAAAACATAAAATCAAAAAAACAATCAAACCATTCTACCGCCCCAGTATGGGAGACAGAAAAGGCTCTTTAAGCAATAGAAAAAGTACCGCAAGGGAAAGCTGAAAGAGAAATGAAATAAATCATATAAGCACAAAAAAGCAGAGATTAAACCTCGTACCTTTTGCATCATGATTTAGCCAGTATTATTTAAGCAAAGAGACCTTTAGTTTAAAACCCCGAAACCAAGTGAGCTACCCCGAGACAGCCTTATGGGCCAACCCGTCTCTGTAGCAAAAGAGTGGGAAGAGCTCCGGGTAGAGGTGACAGACCTACCGAACTTGGTGATAGCTGGTTGCCTAAGAAATGAATAGAAGTTCAGCCTCGTTCTCCTCAAACTAAACAAGAAACATCTAAAACTAAAACAAGAGAAAAATACGAGAGTTAGTTAAAGGGGGTACAGCCCCTTTAACCAAGGACACAACCTTACACAGGAGGATAAGGATCACACTTTACAAAACCCGCCGTTTTAGTGGGCCTAAAAGCAGCCACCTTAACAGAAAGCGTTAAAGCTCAAACGGCCAAAAGTTTATTATTCTGATAAACAATCCAACTCCCCTAAAACTATTAGACTGCTCCATGCCAACATGGAAGAAACTATGCTAAAATGAGTAACAAGAAGATATAACCTTCTCCAAGCATAAGTGTACACCAGATCGGACCAACCACTGGTAATTAACGAACCCAACAAAAGAGGGAAATGTGTACAACAAAATAAACAAGAAAACCACACAACCGCCCCATCGTTACCCCCACACTGGAATGCCATTAAGGAAAGACTAAAAGAAAAGGAAGGAACTCGGCAAACACAAGCCTCGCCTGTTTACCAAAAACATCGCCTCCTGCAAAACCCAAAGTATAGGAGGTCCAGCCTGCCCAGTGACAACAAGTTTAACGGCCGCGGTATTTTGACCGTGCAAAGGTAGCGCAATCACTTGTCTTTTAAATGAAGACCCGTATGAACGGCCAAACGAGGGCTTAGCTGTCTCCCTTTTCAAGTCAGTGAAATTGATCTATCCGTGCAGAAGCGGATATAAATATACAAGACGAGAAGACCCTTTGGAGCTTAAGGTACAAATCCAACCATGTTAAGCAACTTACCACAAAGCACAAACCTAATGGACAATGGAATTTTACCTTCGGTTGGGGCGACCACGGAGAAAAAAACAACCTCCAGGTGGACTGGGATAAACCTAAAACCAAGAAAGACATTTCTAAGTCACAGAAAATCTGACCAAACATGATCCGGCTATAAAGCCGATCAACGAACCAAGTTACCCTAGGGATAACAGCGCAATCCTCTTCCAGAGTCCATATCGACAAGAGGGTTTACGACCTCGATGTTGGATCAGGACATCCTAATGGTGCAGCCGCTATTAAGGGTTCGTTTGTTCAACGATTAAAGTCCTACGTGATCTGAGTTCAGACCGGAGCAATCCAGGTCAGTTTCTATCTGTAACGTTACTTTTCCTAGTACGAAAGGACCGGAAAAGAGGAGCCAATGCTCAAAGCACGCCCCACCCCTAATTAATGAAAACAACTAAATTAAACAAAGGGAGAACAATCAACACAAGCCAAAACCAGGCCATACTAAGATGGCAGAGCATGGTAATTGCAAAAGGCCTAAGCCCTTTCACCCAGAGGTTCAAATCCTCTTCTTAGTTTATGCTAAACATTCTAATAACCCACCTAATTAATCCCCTAGCATACATCGTCCCAGTACTACTAGCAGTAGCTTTCCTGACACTAATTGAACGAAAAGTATTGGGATATATACAGCTACGTAAAGGACCTAATGTAGTAGGACCGTACGGCCTCCTACAACCAATCGCCGACGGAGTAAAACTATTCATTAAAGAACCAATCCGCCCATCAACATCATCCCCATTTCTATTTTTAGCAGCCCCTATTCTAGCACTCACACTAGCAATAACACTATGAGCACCAATACCAATACCACACCCAGTCACAGACCTAAATCTAGGAATCTTATTTGTCCTAGCACTATCAAGCCTCGCAGTATACTCTATTCTAGGATCCGGCTGAGCATCAAACTCAAAATATGCACTAATCGGAGCACTACGGGCCGTAGCCCAAACAATTTCATACGAAGTTAGTCTAGGGCTAATCCTGTTATCAGTAATTATCTTTTCTGGAGGATACACCTTACAAACATTCAACACAACCCAAGAATGCATCTGACTCCTAATCCCCGCCTGACCATTAGCCGCAATATGATACATCTCAACCTTAGCAGAAACAAACCGTGCACCTTTCGACCTAACCGAAGGCGAATCCGAACTAGTATCAGGATTTAACGTAGAATATGCAGGAGGACCCTTCGCCCTATTTTTTCTAGCCGAATACGCTAACATTTTATTAATAAATACCCTATCAGCCATCCTATTCCTAGGAGCGTACCACACACCAACCATTCCAGAACTAACAACAATTAACCTAATAACTAAAGCAGCGCTCCTATCAGTAGTATTTTTATGAGTACGCGCCTCTTATCCACGATTCCGATATGACCAGCTAATACATTTAGTATGAAAAAACTTCCTACCCCTCACCCTCGCCTTGGTATTATGACACATCGCCCTACCAATTGCATTCGCAGGCTTACCACCACAACTATAAAGGAACCGTGCCTGAATGCCCAAGGACCACTTTGATAGAGTGGCTTATGAGGGTTAAAGTCCCTCCAGTTCCTAGAAAGAAGGGAATCGAACCCATACTCAGGAGATCAAAACTCCTGGTGCTTCCTCTACACCACTTTCTAAGATAAGGTCAGCTAATCCAAGCTTTCGGGCCCATACCCCGAACATGACGGTTAAAATCCCTCCCATATCAATGAACCCTTACGTATTAACCACCCTTCTATCTAGCCTAGGTCTAGGAACCGCCCTAACCTTCGCCAGCTCTCACTGATTACTAGCCTGAATAGGACTAGAAATTAATACCCTAGCAATTATACCCCTAATAACACAACACCATCACCCGCGCGCGGTAGAAGCAACAACCAAATACTTCTTAACCCAAGCAACCGCAGCAGCAACTATTCTATTTGCTAGCACAACAAACGCTTGAATTATAGGAGAATGAGATATTAACAACCTAACTCATCCCTTAGCCAGCACAATAGTTATAATTGCACTAGCATTAAAAATTGGCCTAGCACCAATACATCTATGAATGCCAGAAGTTCTACAAGGGCTCGACCTACTAACAGGACTAATCCTATCTACCTGACAAAAACTAGCCCCATTCGCACTAATTATTCAAGTAGCCCCGGCCATTAACCCAATACTACTTACATCCCTAGGCCTACTATCAACACTTGTTGGGGGGTGAGGAGGACTAAACCAAACACAGCTACGAAAAATCCTAGCCTACTCCTCTATTGCACACATAGGCTGAATAATTATTATTATACAATACGCACCGCACCTCACCCTGATCGCCCTAGGAATATACATCTTCATAACATCAGCAGCATTCCTCACACTAAAACTAATATCTGCCACAAAAATCAACACCCTCACAACAACATGGTCAAAAAACCCAATCCTAGCAACAACTACCGCGCTTACCCTCCTCTCATTAGGAGGCCTACCCCCACTAACAGGGTTCATACCAAAGTGGTTGATTCTACAAGAACTTACAAAACAAGATATTCCACTAACAGCCACCATCATAGCCCTAGCTGCCCTACTGAGCCTATATTTCTATCTCCGACTATGTTATGCAATAGCACTAACAATTTCCCCCAACACAACAAACAATATTACCCCCTGACGAATACAAACAACCCAAACAACCCTCCCCCTAGCCATCTCCACAGTAACTGCTTTAGGGCTGCTACCCATCACCCCCGCCATTTCAGCACTAGCCACCTAGGAACTTAGGATAAATCAGACCAAGGGCCTTCAAAGCCCTAAGTAGGAGTTAAAATCTCCTAGTCCCTGCCCAAACCCTAAGACTTGCGGGACTCTATCCCACATCTCCTGAATGCAAATCAGACACTTTAATTAAGCTAAAGCCTTTCTAGATGAGAAGGCCTCGATCCTACAAACTCTTAGTTAACAGCTAAGCGCTCAAGCCAGCGAGCATTCATCTACCTTTCCCGCCGTTAGCCTAGTAAGGCGGGAAAGCCCCGGCAGGGTTTAGTCTGCGTCCTTAGATTTGCAATCTAATGTGTACTCCACCACGGGGCTTGATAGGAAGAGGACTCAAACCTCTGTCTTCGGGGCTACAACCCACCGCCTTGAACGCTCGGCCATCCTACCTGTGGCAATCACACGTTGATTCTTCTCTACTAACCACAAAGACATTGGCACCCTTTATCTTGTATTCGGTGCCTGAGCCGGAATAGTTGGGACCGCCCTCAGCCTCTTAATTCGAGCTGAACTAAGCCAACCCGGGTCACTTCTAGGTGATGATCAAATCTACAATGTTATCGTCACTGCACATGCCTTCGTAATAATTTTCTTTATAGTAATGCCAGTCCTTATTGGAGGATTTGGAAATTGACTCCTTCCACTAATAATTGGGGCCCCAGACATAGCATTTCCACGAATAAATAACATAAGCTTTTGACTCTTGCCCCCTTCTTTCCTACTGCTCCTGGCCTCCTCTGGGGTTGAAGCAGGCGCCGGAACAGGATGAACAGTATACCCGCCACTTGCAGGAAATTTAGCTCATGCAGGCGCATCCGTTGACTTAACTATTTTTTCTTTGCATTTAGCAGGTGTTTCTTCCATCCTAGGTGCTATTAATTTTATTACTACCTCTATTAACATGAAACCCCCTGCCATCACCCAATATCAGACCCCCCTATTCGTATGAGCTGTGCTTGTAACAGCCGTCCTTCTACTCCTATCCCTGCCTGTCCTGGCCGCTGGTATTACAATGCTATTAACAGACCGTAACTTAAACACAACTTTCTTTGACCCAGCAGGAGGAGGGGACCCAATCCTCTACCAACACCTATTTTGATTCTTTGGGCACCCAGAAGTATACATCCTCATTCTACCCGGATTTGGTATTATTTCCCATGTTGTAGCCTATTATGCAGGGAAAAAAGAACCATTCGGGTACATAGGAATGGTCTGAGCCATGATAGCAATTGGCCTTCTTGGGTTTATCGTTTGAGCTCACCACATGTTCACAGTTGGAATGGACGTAGACACTCGTGCCTATTTCACATCCGCTACAATAATTATTGCCATTCCAACAGGTGTAAAAGTTTTCAGCTGGCTAGCCACACTACACGGCGGAGCCATTAAATGAGAGACACCAATGCTATGAGCCCTAGGCTTCATTTTCCTATTTACAGTTGGAGGACTGACTGGTATTGTATTAGCTAACTCATCCCTTGACATTGTCTTACATGACACATACTACGTAGTCGCCCACTTCCACTATGTGCTATCAATGGGCGCCGTATTCGCCATTATAGCAGGTTTCGTGCATTGATTCCCCCTAATTACAGGATATACACTACACAATACCTGAACTAAAATTCACTTTGCAGTAATATTTATTGGAGTAAACCTTACATTTTTCCCACAACACTTCTTAGGCCTTGCAGGCATGCCACGACGATACTCAGACTACCCAGATGCCTATGCCCTTTGAAATACAGTCTCCTCCATCGGCTCACTAATCTCTTTAGTAGCAGTAGTTATATTCCTATTTATTCTATGAGAAGCCTTTGCTGCCAAACGGGAAGTATTGTCTGTCGAAATAGCCTCAACAAACGCAGAATGACTTCACGGATGCCCACCCCCATACCACACATTTGAAGAGCCTGCATTCGTCCAACTTCAATCAAATTAACGAGGAAGGGAGGAATTGAACCCCCATATACTGGTTTCAAGCCAGTCACATAACCACTCTGCCACTTCCTTATAAAACATTAGTAAACTTGAAAATTACATCACTTTGTCAAGGTGAAGTCGTAGGTTAAAGTCCTGCATGTTTTAAGCCTATAAGGCTCAATGGCACATCCCACACAACTAGGATTCCAAGACGCGGCATCACCTGTTATAGAAGAACTTCTCCACTTCCACGATCACGCCTTAATAATTGTATTCTTAATTAGCACTATAGTACTTTACATTATTGTCGCAATGGCATCAACCAAATTAACTAACAAACTTATTTTAGACTCCCAAGAAATTGAAATCGTATGAACAGTATTACCCGCCGTGGTATTAATTTTAATTGCCCTCCCCTCTCTCCGAATCCTTTATCTTATAGATGAGATCAGTGACCCCCACTTAACAATTAAAGCCATAGGTCATCAATGATACTGAAGCTACGAATATACTGACTATGAAGACTTAGCCTTTGATTCCTACATGATCCCAACACAAGACCTTACACCCGGCCAATTCCGACTTCTCGAAACAGACCACCGAATAGTAGTCCCAATAGAATCCCCAATCCGAGTTCTCATCTCAGCCGAAGACGTCCTACACTCCTGAGCCGTACCATCTTTAGGTGTAAAAATAGACGCAGTACCAGGACGGCTAAACCAAATTTCTTTTATAACCTCCCGCCCAGGTGTATTTTATGGACAATGCTCTGAAATCTGTGGCGCAAATCACAGCTTCATGCCAATTGTTGTAGAAGCAGTCCCTCTAGAATACTTCCAAAACTGATCCTCATTTATACTAGAAGACGCCTCACTAGGAAGCTAAATATGGGTTACAGCATTGGCCTTTTAAGCCAAAGATTGGTGCCTCCCAACCACCCCTAGTGAAATGCCCCAATTAAATCCAGACCCCTGATTCGCCATCCTAGTGTTCTCATGATCAGTATTTCTCCTCATCATTCCAGCCAAAATCTCAAACCATATCACACCGAATGAGCCCACTCCTAAAAGTGCTAAAAAACATAAAACCAAACCCTGAGACTGACCGTGGCAATAAGTTTCTTTGACCAATTTGCAAGCCCATCTTACCTAGGCGTCCCCCTAATTGCAATCGCAATTGCCCTACCATGAGTACTATTCCCAACCCCTTCCTCCCGATGAATCAACAACCGCTTAATTACTATCCAAGGATGACTAATTAACCGATTTACTAGCCAACTAATATTACCACTAAATAAAGGAGGACATAAATGAGCACTTCTACTGACATCCTTAATACTATTTCTAATCACCATCAACATGATTGGACTATTACCATACACCTTCACACCCACAACCCAATTATCATTAAATATAGGACTCGCCGTACCACTTTGATTAGCTACCGTTATTATTGGAATGCGTAATCAACCAACCGCGGCCTTAGGACACCTCCTGCCAGAAGGAACGCCAATCCTACTAATCCCAGTCCTAATTATTATCGAAACAATTAGCCTATTTATTCGACCACTAGCCCTAGGAGTTCGACTAACAGCCAACCTAACCGCAGGCCACCTGCTAATCCAACTAATCGCCACCGCTGTATTCGTTCTACTCCCCTTAATGCCAGTAGTAGCAATTCTAACAGCCACCGTACTGTTTCTGCTAACACTCCTAGAAGTTGCAGTAGCAATAATTCAAGCCTATGTCTTCGTACTTCTACTAAGCCTCTACCTACAAGAGAACGTTTAATGGCCCACCAAGCACATGCATATCATATGGTTGATCCTAGCCCATGACCTCTAACCGGCGCAGTCAGTGCCCTCCTAATGACATCTGGCTTAGCAATCTGGTTCCATTTCCACTCAACCACACTAATAACCATTGGAATAATCCTTTTACTCCTTACAATATATCAATGATGACGAGACATTGTACGAGAAGGCACATTCCAAGGCCATCACACCCCTCCTGTACAAAAAGGCCTACGATACGGAATAATTCTATTTATTACATCCGAAGTATTCTTCTTCCTAGGATTTTTCTGAGCCTTCTATCACTCAAGCCTAGCCCCAACACCAGAGCTAGGAGGATGCTGACCCCCATCCGGAATTACCCCTCTAGACCCCTTTGAAGTGCCCCTACTTAATACGGCTGTCCTACTAGCTTCCGGAGTAACAGTAACATGAGCACATCATAGCATCATAGAGGGCAAACGAAAACAAGCTATTCAAGCCCTTGCACTCACAATCTTACTTGGACTTTACTTCACAGCACTACAAGCCATAGAATACTACGAAGCACCATTTACGATTGCAGACGGCGTTTATGGCTCAACATTCTTTGTGGCTACAGGATTCCACGGGCTCCACGTCATTATTGGATCCTCCTTCCTAGTCATTTGTTTACTTCGCCAAGTACTATACCACTTTACCCTAGACCATCACTTTGGTTTCGAGGCTGCCGCATGATACTGACACTTTGTTGACGTAGTATGACTATTCCTCTACGTATCCATCTACTGATGAGGCTCATAATCTTTCTAGTATCAAAGCTAGTACGAGTGACTTCCAATCACCCAGTCTTGGTTAAAGCCCAAGGAAAGATAATGAACTTAATGACTACAATTTTAATTATTACCTCAGCCCTATCCCTAATCCTAGCAATCATCTCTTTCTGAATCCCCCAAATAAACCCAGATGCAGAAAAATTATCCCCATACGAATGCGGCTTCGACCCGCTAGGGTCCGCCCGATTACCATTCTCATTACGATTTTTCTTAGTGGCAATCCTATTTCTCCTATTCGACCTAGAAATTGCCCTTCTTCTCCCACTACCATGAGGCGATCAACTACATGACCCCACCGGAACTTTCTTCTGAGCCACAACAGTTCTAGTACTCCTAACATTAGGCCTAATGTACGAATGAACACAAGGAGGCCTAGAATGAGCAGAATAGGGAGTTAGTCCAAAATAAGACCTCTGATTTCGGCTCAGAAGATCGTGGTTTAAGTCCACGACCCCCTTATGACACCCGTACACTTTAGCTTTAGCTCAGCATTCATTCTAGGACTAATGGGCCTGGCATTTCACCGTACCCACCTCCTCTCCGCACTACTATGCTTAGAAGGAATAATATTATCACTCTTCATTGCACTGGCCCTCTGGGCCCTCCAATTCGAAACGACAGGATTTTCCGCAGCACCCATACTGCTACTAGCTTTCTCCGCCTGCGAAGCCAGCGCAGGCCTGGGCCTCCTAGTTGCCACCGCCCGAACACATGGAACAGACCGCCTACAAAACCTCAATCTACTACAATGCTAAAAGTATTAATACCCACAATCATGCTATTTCCCACGATCTGACTATCCTCACCAAAATGGCTTTGAACAACAACAACCGCACACAGCCTATTAATTGCTCTTATTAGCCTAACCTGATTTAAATGAACATCAGAAACCGGGTGAACCAGCTCTAACCTTTACATAGCCACAGACCCACTATCAACCCCTCTCCTAGTACTAACCTGCTGACTTCTCCCACTAATAATACTAGCTAGCCAAAACCACATTAACCCAGAGCCAATTAGCCGACAACGACTGTACATTACACTATTAGCCTCACTACAAACTTTCCTAATTATAGCATTCGGCGCCACAGAGATCATCATATTCTACATTATATTTGAAGCTACACTAATTCCCACCCTAATTATCATCACACGATGAGGAAACCAAACCGAACGATTAAACGCAGGAACCTATTTTTTATTTTATACTCTAGCAGGATCCCTACCCCTCCTAGTGGCCCTATTACTACTTCAAAATACAACAGGAACATTATCTATATTAATCTTACAATACTCACAACCAATAGCCCTAAACTCCTGAGGACATAAAATCTGATGAGCCGGATGTTTAATTGCCTTCCTAGTCAAGATACCATTATATGGAGTACACCTCTGACTACCAAAAGCCCATGTAGAGGCCCCAGTAGCCGGATCTATAGTCCTAGCCGCAGTTTTACTAAAACTGGGGGGCTATGGCATAATACGAATAATGGTTATACTAGACCCACTATCCAAAGAATTAGCTTACCCTTTCATTATCCTGGCCTTATGGGGCATTATCATGACCGGCTCCATTTGCTTACGACAAACAGACTTAAAATCACTTATCGCCTATTCATCCGTAAGCCATATAGGCCTTGTTGCAGGAGGAATTATAATCCAAACCCCATGAGGATTTACAGGGGCAATCATTTTAATAATTGCCCACGGCCTAGTGTCTTCCGCACTATTCTGCCTAGCCAACACCGCCTACGAACGAACACATAGCCGAACCATAATTCTAGCCCGAGGCCTGCAAATAATTTTCCCACTAACAGCAGCCTGATGGTTTATTGCTAACCTGGCTAATCTAGCACTCCCGCCCATACCTAACCTAATAGGAGAAATCATAATTATCACTACATTATTTAACTGATCCCCATGAACCATTGTATTAACAGGAACAGGAACACTAATTACAGCAGGCTATTCCCTATACATATTCCTAATAACCCAACGAGGCCCAACTCCCCACCACCTCATAGGACTACCCCCCTTCCACACACGAGAACACCTATTAATAGCGCTCCACCTCACCCCCGTCATCCTACTAATTACGAAACCAGAACTCATATGAGGCTGATGCTATTAGTGAGTATAATTTAACTTAAAATGTTAGATTGTGATTCTAAAAATAGAGGTTAAAATCCTCTTACCCACCGAGGAAGGCCCGAGGCAACAAGTACTGCTAATCCTCTGTCCCCACGGTTAAACTCCGTGGCTTCCTCGCGCTTTCAAAGGATAACAGCTCATCCATTGGTCTTAGGAACCAAAAACTCTTGGTGCAAATCCAAGTGAAAGCTATGCATACAACCCTAATCATATCATCCTCACTAATCCTTGTCTTAACAATCCTCCTATACCCACTACTAATAACACTCAGCCCAAAACCACAAAACCCAACATGAGCCGTAACACACGTCAAAACAGCTGTAAGTAGTGCATTCTTCGTAAGCCTCCTTCCCCTTATACTATTTTTAGACCAAGGAGCCGAAACTATTATCACAAACTGACACTGAATAAACACCTCCACATTCGACATCAACATCAGCTTCAAATTTGACCACTACTCCCTAATCTTCACCCCAATCGCCTTATATGTCACTTGATCAATCCTAGAATTCGCATCATGATATATACACTCCGACCCGTACATAAACCGCTTCTTTAAATACTTATTATTATTTCTAGTAGCCATAATTATTCTAGTCACAGCCAACAACATATTTCAACTATTTATTGGCTGAGAAGGAGTAGGAATCATATCATTTTTACTCATTGGCTGATGATACGGACGAACAGACGCCAACACAGCAGCCCTACAAGCCGTATTATATAACCGAGTAGGAGACATTGGACTAATTATGAGCATGGCCTGGCTTGCAATAAACATGAACTCATGGGAAATTCAACAAATGTTCCTTCTATCAAAAAACTTCGACATAACCCTTCCACTCCTGGGCCTAATCCTTGCAGCAACTGGAAAATCAGCACAATTCGGACTACACCCATGACTACCCTCAGCCATGGAGGGCCCCACACCAGTATCTGCCCTACTCCACTCCAGCACCATAGTTGTTGCCGGAATTTTCCTACTTATCCGACTCCACCCGCTCATAGAAAATAATAAACTAGCACTAACAACCTGCCTCTGTCTAGGAGCCCTAACCACCTTATTTACAGCCGCCTGCGCCCTCACTCAAAATGACATCAAAAAAATCGTAGCTTTCTCAACATCAAGTCAACTAGGCCTGATGATGGTCACAATTGGCCTAAATCAACCACAATTAGCATTCCTACACATCTGCACCCACGCCTTCTTTAAAGCCATGTTATTCTTGTGCTCAGGGTCTATCATCCACAGCCTAAATGACGAACAAGACATCCGAAAGATAGGAGGCCTACAAAACCTAATACCACTTACCTCTACCTGCTTAACAATCGGCAGCCTAGCACTCACAGGAACCCCGTTCCTAGCCGGGTTCTTCTCAAAAGACGCCATCATCGAAGCCCTTAATACCTCTCACCTAAACGCCTGAGCCCTAGTCCTCACACTAATCGCCACATCCTTTACCGCCATTTACAGCTTCCGAGTCGTATACTTTGTCACCATGGGAAGCCCACGATTCCTGCCCCTATCCCCAATTAATGAGAACGACCCATCCGTCATCAACCCTATTAAACGACTCGCCTGAGGAAGCATTATTGCCGGATTAATCATTACATCAAACTTCTTACCCTCAAAAACTCCAATCATAACGATACCAACAAGCCTCAAAATAGCCGCCTTAATCGTTACTATTACAGGCCTACTAGTGGCCATAGAATTAACAGCCCTAACCAACAAACAATACAAAATTACCCCAACAATCCCACTCCACCACTTTTCAAATATGCTAGGATACTTCCCCGCCATCGTCCACCGACTTATCCCAAAACTAAACTTAGTACTGGGACAATCAATTGCCACACAACTTGTAGATCAAACATGATTTGAAGCTACAGGACCAAAAGGAATTACATCCCCACAAATAAAAATGGCCAAAATTATTAGCGACGCCCAGCAAGGAATAATCAAAACCTACCTAACCATTTTCCTCCTATCCACGGCCCTAGCAACCCTGTTGGCCATAATTTAAACTGCTCGAAGTGCCCCACGACTAAAACCACGAGTTAGCTCCAACACAACAAACAAAGTTAAAAGCAACACCAAGGCACAAATAACTAACATGCCTCCTCCAGACGAATACATTACAGCCACACCACTAGTGTCCCCACGCAATACAGAAAATTCTTTCAAAACATCAACAACCCCCCAAGAACCCTCATACCAAGTATCTCAAAACAACCCAACCACCAAACCAACACCTAATAAATACATCAACACATAAACAACAACCGAACGATCTCCCCAAGTCTCAGGAAAAGGCTCAGCGGCCAAAGCCGCTGAATAAGCAAACACAACAAGCATCCCTCCCAAATAAATCAAAAAAAGAACTAACGATAAAAACGACCCGCCATGACCAATTAATACCCCACATCCAACCCCCGCCGCTACCACTAAGCCAAGAGCAGCAAAATAAGGCGCAGGATTTGAAGCCACAGCAACCAATCCAACAACTAAAGCTATTAACAGTAAAGAAACAAGATAAGTCATAATTCTTACTCGGATTTTAACCGAGACCAATGACTTGAAGAACCACCGTTGTTATTCAACTATAAGAACCCCTAATGGCAAGCCTACGAAAAACACACCCATTAATTAAAATCGCTAACGACGCACTAGTCGACCTACCAGCTCCCTCAAACATTTCTGTGTGATGAAACTTTGGATCCTTACTAGGACTCTGTCTAATTACCCAAATCCTAACAGGACTATTTTTAGCTATACACTATACATCAGACATCTCAACTGCCTTCTCCTCAGTAGTACACATCTGCCGAGATGTCAACTACGGCTGACTCATCCGCAATATCCACGCAAACGGAGCCTCATTCTTCTTCATTTGCATCTATTTACATATTGCCCGGGGCCTATACTACGGCTCATACCTTTACAAAGAGACCTGAAATGTCGGAGTCGTACTACTACTACTAGTCATAATAACTGCCTTCGTCGGCTACGTACTCCCCTGAGGCCAAATATCATTCTGAGGTGCCACCGTGATTACTAATTTATTATCAGCAGTACCATATGTAGGGGACGCCCTAGTCCAATGAATTTGAGGGGGCTTCTCAGTAGACAATGCAACACTAACACGATTCTTTGCCTTCCACTTCCTATTACCATTTATCATTGCAGCAGCAACCATAGTACACCTACTATTCCTACACGAAACAGGCTCAAATAACCCAATTGGCATCAATTCAGACGCAGACAAAATTACATTCCACCCTTACTTCTCATATAAAGACCTCCTAGGATTTATAATTATACTTTTAGGCCTTACATCACTAGCCCTCTTCTCCCCCAACCTTCTTGGAGACCCAGAAAATTTCACCCCAGCAAACCCACTAGTCACACCCCCACACATTAAGCCCGAATGATATTTCCTATTTGCCTACGCCATTTTACGATCAATTCCGAACAAGCTAGGAGGAGTGCTTGCCCTACTATTCTCAATCCTAGTACTGATAGTAGTACCGATACTACACACATCCAAACAACGCGGACTAACATTCCGACCCCTCACCCAATTCCTTTTCTGAACCCTAGTCGCAGATATGATTATCCTGACGTGAATTGGGGGGATACCTGTAGAACACCCGTTTATTATTATCGGACAAATCGCATCAGTCCTCTACTTCGCACTATTTCTAATTCTCATCCCTATGGCAGGATGACTAGAGAATAAAGCACTAAAATGAGCTTGCCCTAATAGCTTAGCCTAAAAGCATCGGTCTTGTAATCCGAAGATCGGAGGTTAAATTCCTCCTTAGCGCCAGAAAAGAGAGATTCTAACTCCCACCCCTGGCTCCCAAAGCCAGAATTCTAAACTAAACTATTTTCTGCATAACCTATTATGGTTTAGTACATATTATGCATAATATTACATTAATGTATTAGTACATTAATGTATAATCACCTATAAACTATTTAGACCATAAAGCAGGTACTAACTTATAAGGTATACATAATACATACATTTAAAATCCACATGAACTCATTTTAAACCAAAGAAATAGGACATCTACCATACCTTGTCCTCCTAATATTCTCTTGTAAAAACAACTATAATCTATCAAGAAATAAAAATGTAGTAAGAGACCACCAACGATTTATATAAAAACTTATTATTAATGAAGGTTCAGGGACAATAATTGTAGGGTTTCATATTATGTTTCGTCAACGGCATCTGGTTCCTATTTCAAGGACAAATAAAGAAAAATCCCCAATTAATGTTTGCTCCGGGCATAGTTGATGGTGTCATGCATACGACTCGTTACCCACCAAGCCTAGCGTTCTCTTAAATGCATAGGGTTTTCTATTTTAAGGGTAGTTTTATCTGGCATTTTACAGTAAGAGACAAATACCTGGTACGTTGCATTTTTAACTGTACTTAAAGAATTTAGGTTAATTCTTGAATGACATAACACAAGAACCACATAACTTGTCTTAAGCGCATAAATACTCTTATACAACAACACACTTATACTATATGCCCCCTTTGGTTTTCACGCGACAAACCCCCTTACCCCCTACGCCCAGAGAATCCTGTAATCCTTGTCAAACCCCAAAACCAAGGAGAACTCAACCAAGCGTCCAAAGTTAACAAGTTGTATTAAGCGTCAACTTATCCCATCACATATTATATATAATATATATAAATATGATTACATAAAATATCCACTTATTAAATACCTAAAACCCAGTACCAAAAACCTTGAGCAAACCGCTCAACACTGTTTTTTCAAATAAAAA